AACATAATTGAACAACCGCCTTTTCAGTAACCAAACACTGACCGTCCTAACACACGCAACAACTAACACACATATTATTATATTACACATACCATAGTAGAGTCACACTACTCCACTCTACTATGGTAGTACTTATAATACCTCCCCCCCTACCCCCCAAGGGGGGAGAACACACATAGTATACCAGCTTACACTCTCCCCTTACAACCACACACATAGTAGCAAAGCACATATTATATCACTATCCATCTGACTTCTCGTCGTGAATCTTCAACATGAATTACACATTTTAATGACACATATATTATATATATTAACACGCCCACCCCCAAAACCAAAACACCAAATATTTGAAAATTTCATAAGGGGGTAGTACGTTGAAATTTTTTATTTCAAAAAAACACCCTAAATATATATCACAATTTAACACACACAAACCTGTCTAAATAAGGAAAAAACTTTTTTAACAACATTGACTGAGTTTAAAACCTCCCCACTAACACGAAAAATTAATATGCAACAACACCTAATCAACTACCAATAGCATACACTAACCTAATACATAGGACCACTGACTTGGAAAGACAATGTACTCAATATACTACTAGCGTCACCTACCCTATCATAAAAAACAACACCACTACAAATAAGGCTCCCGCTACCAAAACTTTCAAAGAGAACAACGAAGACCGATACCTAACCCCTAACCGGTCATAACCACTTCACAAACCCAACAAATACACCTCTCAACGATAAAAAGAAAAAACACAGACCTCTGTCACACGAAGATAAATATCATATAACCACATCACAACACCATCATTGCCTCACAACAACGACTCTCAAACACCACTGCCCCATGACATATCATAAACAAACAATAAAGCTCCCGCCAAACACCCTACTAACTGCAAAATTCTAAAACCCACACCTCACACCACACTCAACTCGTACAACTCCATGAACAAACAACTACCACCATATTTCACTATTGTGCCAAAAAAACTTATAAGCCCTATCAACACAAACCTACTAGAATACCCAAAATTCAAACCGCCCACACTCATAAACAAAAATAGTGCTAAACGCGTAGAATACAAATAAGAAATAAAAAAACCAATCAACAACCCAACTAACGTAACAAAGCTATAATTATATAAAAAAGCGCAAAACAAACCATGCTTCCTAAAAAATACACCTAAAAAAGGCAAACCGCATAAAGAAAACACCAACAACAACTGCATAACAACACCGTACACACCCGCATAACGTGACAAATATACACCCACGCCACTCTGTTTACCGCCCGAACTCCTCATCAAATCACCTACAGCCATAAACAAATAACACTTACATACACCATGTGTCAACAACTGTAACAAAGCCAACATCAAATCCCCACAAACAAAAAAAATTAAACACCAAGCTACATTTTTACACGTTGACAAAGCAACAATTTTTTTCAAATCCATAAACACCACCGCACATAAACCAGTTATAACAACAGACACTAAACTAAAAAAAAACAAAATCTCCAGCAAATCCGGAGTGCAGAAATAATTATAACGATAGACAAACCACGCCCCAGCCGCAACTAACGTTGAAGAATGAACTAAAGAACTAACTGGAGTAGGAGCACGCATAGCTTCCAGCAACCAAGAAATAAAAGGATAAGCAGCACTCTTCCTTAATACAACCAACAAATACAATAGAATAAACAAAAAGCCAGAAAAATCCAACCATTTCGCAAACCACATAATTAACACAAAAAGCGCTGCATCACCAAACCGCGAAGCAAACACAGTAATCAAGGAAGCACGCATTCTTCTCATATTTGAATAAAACAAAATCAAAAAAAAACTAACAAGACCCAAATACTCCCACAAAACTAAAGAAAAAATCATAGAGGATGTAAAAATCAAAATACCCATCACACCCAAAAACCAAACAATCAAAGGAAATAGCAACCCTCCTTCCTTACTACCTCTAAAATAATGATAACAATAATACAAAGCAATTCTACCACAACAAAACAACATAAAAGCACACACCAACCTAGTCTCATCTACAAAAAAGCAAAACATTAAATCCTTCAGCACATACCCCACAAACGTAAAAGAACCCCACCAACCAACCAAACCTACACATCATATACACAACACTCCAAAAAACAGAAATACTGACAATCCTAACACCTTTGACAGAAGACTAATTTCTCCCAATTTGCGGCCGAAACGCAAACCCTGACCCCAGGTTATCAAATATATACGAGGGGTATCACCCGTGTTTGATGCTTAAAACCAACCCATCACAACTCTGGCACTCATATAAAACACTAAGTATGTATCGCTTCTAACACGAACTAAATGATTTCAAATCACCCATGAGCCCTTAACCCTTACACACACTAAGAGGACTACAGCCATAAATCGGTCCTAAACCGACCCCATAACACTTCTGGCACTCTTAGATCTCTTAAAATTCTCTATTTCAACTGAAGTATCTCACCTTGAAATTTACAATCTCACGTACTACCATATCTATACTAAGCTGACCTCTTCACAACTAAACTCCCTAACGAAAGAAGGAATTACGTTCCCTCATCATTATGCTCACACACATAAAACCAACTACCAACACCAAACAAAACATACAATAAGAAAAACCTTCATAAAAGCTACAAAGATACTCTCTCGACTCAACCACCACAGGTAGAACCTTCACCATATAACTAAAAACCCCCCAAACAGTTAAAAAAAAGCCAATAAAAATTAGCAATCTCCCCCCTCTCAAAGAAAAGGGATTAGGACCATAAACAGACACAAAAACAAAAAGCACATATACACCCCCAACGTAAACCAAACAAAACAACGCTAAATACCAAGAAAACCCCAAAATACTGTAAATATAACCAGTAACTCTCAAAGCACCGGTTATTAACAACATACAATACACTCTTGGCTGTCTTACAAAACTAAACATCAAAAGGCTTGTAAAATACAATCTAAGAAAACCTAAACCTAACATCCAACCACCTCAATCACAATGGGCATGTATGCATGACCAGCTCCACATAACTCCCTACAATAACCAACAAACACACCCAACCGCTCAGGACAAAAATAAACTTGATTTATACGCCCAGGTATACCATCAATCTTTATACCACACTCCGGCACAGAAAAACAATGAATAACATCCGCAGATGTAACAAGTAAACGATAAGGAGTTTTCACAGTCAACCGCAAAGGCTTATCAACACCATACACAAAATCACTCATACAAGAATCATAACACTCACCCTCCATAGGTAACTCATAAGTCCAGTATCATTGACGACCAACTATCTTAACTACCTTAGAATCAGGCAACACACTCTCATAAGTAAGATACTGCAAATTCAAATAACACAGCACAGCTGTCAATACTGTAGGTATAAAAGTCCACACAAACTCAATTAAACGATCCTCTTTACTTAAAGCAATCACACCACGACATGCAAACACTTGACCCAACATCACAACAAAAACCCAAGCAGGTATAAAAGAACCTATAAGAAACATATAACGAACCAACTCTAAATACAACAAATTGTAGAGCATAAACCCATCAATACACAATGAATTTACTAACGTTCGGTTCCCCCAACATTACCATGTTACGACTTATCAGAGCTAACGCCCTGAGTGACGGGCGGTGTGTACCCCAACTAAATCCTCTTCGAAAAGACAAACTAATTCCTCCCTACTACCGAGTCCTAAATACACTTAGAATTCACACCAAAGCCTTTTAACAATGTAGCGCATTTACCACCCTTTCCATCAGCAGCACAAAGACCTGGATTAAATACCCAAATATCTCCACCCGCAACACTAATTACGGATCTTAAACCGGATATACACTAACCAATCAAAAAGGTAAACTATTAAGCGGATCGTCTTTTTAAAGAACACACTCCCCCGGACGAACTTCATCGGCTGCCAAATTCTTTTAGTTCACACTACAGACACCAAAATTCAACCTCTCCTATACGAGGGTATCTAATCCTCTTTTATAAAAGAAATCTACACACATCTTAAAAGCTCTATACCAAGCAAAGAAAATTCTACCTTAACCTTCACACACTCACTTCTAGAAAATTTTAACTGATAGGAAGAACGAAACCACAGAATAACCGCGGAGGCTGGCACTGAGAATTGACCATTTCCCGCTAGAACACCCTATTCTGAACTACCTCAAAAACAAGAATCCGTCACTAAAAGTACAACATCTCTCTATGCACAACTTCATACAAACTTCTTATGTGACTGGTGCCCAGCACTTCTCCCATAACCAGAACTAAATAAATTTCACAAAGCATAAGTATTAAAATACTAAACTGAACCTTTGCAAGATTCAACACAAATCTGTATATGCTCAACATAAACCACGGGCAATCCTTTCGTACTAACCCGCAAGAATAGCAGATAAGAACCGACCTGGCTTACACCGGTCTTAACTCAATTCATGAAAAGCACTACGGTCGAACAGACCATATACAAGAACTTCTGCGCCCTCATATTACTTTAAATCAACATCGAGATGGCAAATAAATAAATCGATTTGGCCTCTCCTTACTTCTTACCTAGTTATCCCCGAGGTAACTTACACCTTCTACCCCTATTATAGGATCACAAAATAAATAAATAATTTACCTCTGCCCCAAATAAATATCACAATATAAAGCTCTCGGGGTCTTTCCGTCCCACTAAAAACCTTTGGAATCTGCACCAAATATCCAATTTCAAACACCTCTCCCATCTTCCGTCTTATCTAGTTCAACCATTCAAACAATTCCCCAATTACGAGACAATTAATTATGCTACCTTTGCACAGTCAATATACTGCGGCCATTTATAAAAAACATAGGGCAGGTCCTACTATTCAACCTTCACAAATAGAAATGTTTTTGAAAAACAGACCGACAAGCACCGAGAAAAAAGGGAAACACTACCAACTCTACTTATTCCACCATTAACCTCTCCAACCAATTAACTAAAGAAGTATATAAATAAAAACCTATAACTATCGAATGACTTATAATAACATACTACTAAACTAAGGGTAACTCTGACCCTAAGCCTACAACCACTCCACAACACATTTCTTATACATTTTATCACCGCTTCGCAATAAAACTCAACCTACAACATTCCTTCCCAACTAGCTATCAGATTACACGAATTATTTCTCAACACCTCAAACAATTATCTAGAAAATTACCCACCTAACTATAACGTCCTAAACATACCGAATGATTATCGTAACCCTTCGAGACTCTAACTCTTTAATACCTCTATCAGCGAATCATGATGGAAAAGGGACCACACCTAATTCCAAAAAGGACAAAACTCATCTCTAAACTAAAATAATGAAAAGAATCCTAACAATACCCCTGTTTTACAAAAACAGTATTCTCAAATAAACTACCTCTTCTCTCACACCTTAAAACCACCGATTAGAACCACTCATATATGTAACATGTTGAGGCACAGGCAACGCAACAACATGTAAAGAAACATTTGAACTACCTCAAGCAGCCACAACAACATTACCTACCACTAAAGACTCCCATAAAATAAGCACTAAAAAGAAAGCACTAATTGTCGCTAAAAACGCACCAAAAGACGATAAACTCTCCAATCAATAAAAATCAGGATTATACACACAAACACGTCGTGGTAAACCACATAGACCAAAATAATGCATAGGAAAAAAACACAGATTAACCCCTAACATAGAACACAATCAATGCCCTTGCAACATATACTTATTTAAACTATAACCTACAATTAAAGGTCACCATCATATAATTGAAATAACAAGAGCACTATAAGATCCTAATGACAACACATAATGGAAATGCGCAACAACGAACCAAGTATCATGCACCATAGAATCCAACACACAAGAAGATAAAACTATACCAGTTACACCACCCATAGTAAACAAAATAATAAAACCCATAATTCATCACACTACAGGATCTCAAGCACGAACACCCACACCACTTAACATATACAACCAAGAAAACACCTTAATTCCAGTTGGAATACCTATAACCATTGACACAGAACTAAAAAATACAGATGTCTTCACATCTAACCCAACCATAAACATATGATGAGCTCAAACAACACTACCTAAACAAACAATAGAAGCCATAGCAAACACTATACCATAATAACCAAACAACGAATCTTGATTACTTAAACACATACAAATATGTCTCACAGCCCCGAAACCAGGCAGAATCAACACATAAACCTCAGGGTGCCCAAAAAACCAAAACAAATGTTGAAATAGTACAGGATCACCACCCCCCAAAGGATCAAAAAAGGACGTACCAAAATTTCGATCAAAAAGCAACATAGTAATGCCAGCAGCTAACACCGGCAAAGACAAAATTAATAAAATAGACGTAAACAAATAAGCTCACACTAAGACAGATTGTCGTGACGACGTATAAATATTTACAGCACTATAAATAGTAGCTATAAAATTCAACGAACTCAATATACTTGACACCCCCGCTAAATGTAAACTAAACATCAAAAAATCAACACCGTGACCTGTAGAAAACTCTCCACCAGCCAACGGAGGATAAAAAGTTCAACCAACACCAGCTCCCTTTACTAAACTCAAACATAAACAAACTGTAGAAGGCAATAACAATCAAGCACTTAAAGCATTAATACGAGGTAAAATTAAATCAGGCAACCCTAACAACAAAGGTAAAAGATAATTACCAAAACCCCCTATCAAAATAGGCATTAAAAAGAATAATAACATCACAATACCATGAATACTTACAACATAGTTATAAACTTCAGGAGAAATAACATTATAATAAGGCTCCATAAAATTCAAACGAATCAGCGTCCTTAACGCAAGACCTAAAAACCCAGCTCATATCCCAATAACTAAATAAATAAAACCAACACGCTTGTGATCCACGGTACAAAACCAAACGACCACCTTTCTCACTACCAGTAAATGGTTTTTAACCGCTTCTTGTTTTGAAAACAAACAGTCTAACACTAACTTAAATTACTATACTACAAACCAGAAGGTCGGATAACCCAGCATCCCTATCATCGTTAGCAGCGACAATACAACAAACCCTCTATCCATCAAACTAATAAACTCATAAGGCATAACCCTTATAAACTTCCATCGCATAACCAACACACAACAGCACCAAAAAAAAAAGATAATACATCAAATTCTTATACAACATACCCTGCAATGGCAGATTCAAAAGCAAAGAGATCTCCAAATCAAACACCACAAAAAACACTAACAAAACAAAACAAGTATAACTAAAATAATTTACTACCAACTGCTGTGACATAAAACCACACTCATAAGATCTAACCCAACAACGTAGCCCTTCCACGGAAGACCACTCCACATTCCACAAAAAAGCATGAAACACCCCTACCAACACAAAAACTAACAAAAAGAGGCCAACACAACTTAACACAACAAGCATTACTTCTGCAAAGTGTTAAACACACATCCCAAGAGTAAGAATCTTAAACTTTTAATAAGCTATTTACAGCCACTTACCGACGAAAATATAAACTTTACAATTACTATATCACAGTAACCTGCTAAGCAGCCCTACCGGCTCAGTTTACTCCAAAAGAGACCTCAGGTCCCCAAAACCCGCATTCTTCTTAAACTATCAAACTGTCCCCGTTTAAGGATATAAAATCTTCTCAAAGTTAACAGCCTTACGATTTAAAAAATAATCTACATAAACCCCTCACACAAGCACATCTATAAAACAAAAAAAACCGAAAAGATAAACAACAGCAAAACCCACTCCCACATAAACCCCACAAAATAATCATAACGAAACCGCGGCAAAGTAGCACGAGCCCAAATATAAAAAACAGCATGCACCATAGTAAAAAACATAACAAAAATACCACCAAAAAAAATCACAGCACTCAACCACGAAAAGATAAACATAATTAAATACTCACAAGCAAATAAACAAGTAAACGGTACTCCACTATACTCAACACTTAAACCACTCACCAACTCTCTCTCAGCCTCTGAATAATCCAAAGGAGTACGTTTACACTCACATAATATACCCAACAACCACAAAAAATAACAAGCTGGTATTACAGCAACCAGCAACCAAGTATTATTCACAAAACCTAACAAATCATAAGTACCACAAACTAAAGCCAAAACAATCACAATACACATAAAACACGCCTCGAAAGTCACAGAACCCAAAGCAGAACGAATACTCCTCAACAAAGCATACTTTTTAAAAGAACCTCAACCCACACTAATCATCCTATACCCAGTCATTCTAGTCACAATCAAAAACCAAAGCATAAAATTCACACAGGACACTCCACCACTTCCAAACGCATAAAACACACAATAACAACACCTCAAAAAAACTAATAAAAATACACCACACCAAGACAACCAACTACGAACCTCAAAAGAAAACACCTTAAACTTTATAACCAACTTCAACAAATCGGCAAAACTCTGCAACAAACCCCAAATACCAACCTTGTTCGGACCCTTTCGAATTTGCACATAACCCAAAATCTTACGCTCAGCCAATATAAAAAAAGCTACAAACAACATTATCAATATAAAAGCCAACAAACCATTCAAAAAAATGTACACACCAGTTAACAACATACACCCATTTCGGTCCAAACAACCACCTCCAGTACGACAAACTAGTATTCTCCTATCATTAAACTAGAAATGAGAGGCCAAAGCCAAAATAGCTTTGGGTGTGCTGCTACTTGCCCACGTTGCAGGCGAAACTCCAGCTGTTTCCAACGGTTGAGAGTTCGCTGTTGCAGAGGGCAAGTAGCAGCACACCCAATTCCTTGAATCCTACCACATAAACACACACAACGACAGAGCCTTCACACTCACCTCATACTTGCAGAGCATGCAATCTTTATCTTAAAATATATCGTTTCACAAATAACAATAGGCTAACCAGCCATCCCCTACGTGTAAAATAGGTATTTTTATTAAACTACCTTGTCAACACAAAACTACCACTTCTCTCCCCTCCCTATACAACACTACCAACACCGAACAACCTCTTAGGAACTTCTTTTCCTATCACAAACTTAACCAAATAAAACTGCTCAGACAAACTGTAAAGGACCCAACACAAAAACACCAAAAAAGAACAAGAAAAAATACAACTACCCATCAACAACTTATAAAACACAGACAAAGACAAAGGAAAAGAGACAAGTAAAAAACAAAATAAAAAGCAAAAACCCAAACTCCTTAACACCATCTCATCACCACATAGACTAAAATAACCTATAACCAACCTTGCTCATATTACATACACAAGAAACAAATAAAACAAAGAATCGACAGACAACACCAATCTCATAGCCACTAACGAAGCTCTCGAAACTAGCATCATATGACACCAACAATAATACCATTTAAAACTATAAAGCCAAAACAGAAAAGTACATAAAAGAAATGTCAAACAACACATATATTCGACAACCCCGCATCCAACATCCAACAAGAAAAAAAAAATAAAGAATATAAAAGGACTCTTTAAAAAAGTAGAAAAACACCAAACTACAAATCAATTAGAACCCACTACCACCTTATACACCCAACCAAAAAAAGGGAAAACCCCAAACTTTATCAAAAGCCCTAAATAAAACAAAACCAACAAACCCCTTGAAACTAAAGCACAAACCATAAAAGAAGAAGCTATTCTCGAAACAACTATATACCTAAAAAGACCTCTCAAACCATCTGAGCCACCATACATAAAAAAAGAAGGTATCAGACTTAAAGACGCCAACTCAATAAATAACCACAAAAAAGCAACTTTCTCACAACTAAAAAAGCACCAAGTAAAAAAAAGTATTAATATCAAACTCAATCAAGAAACGAAATAACCACGCACCACAAATCTAATGATCCTCAGAAAAAGACAAGATCCTACAAACTATGAATCAATGCACACACGCTACAAAGACCTCATAAAAAAATAACAAAAAGAGAAACATAAAAACCCATCAAGTACCCAAAGTCAACAACCCTAAAACATAACCACCCATCGACCCTATTGTTAGTTTAACAAAAGGACGAATCATCAACACAATGGGCCGTACTATATAGCTTAAAGTTTCAGATAAACACACAAAAGGTGCTATTCACATAGGAGTTCCATCTGGTATCAAACTAGCACAAAACTCCGACACACCACCATCAATAACACGTCTCAAAAAAAGAGCAAAAAACAACGGAAATATAATTACAAACAAGAAAACCGCAAAACCTTTCACACCATATATTTTAGGAACACGCAATAATAAAAAACAAAAAAGCATACCAAATAAAACAAAACGATAAAAATAATCATTCCACCCCCCTTCAATAATACCCCAAATAGTACTAAAGACAACGCTTAAACGAGACACAAACATAAGAAAGAACAAAACTTTGTATTTTCTGGGCATGAACCAAATAGTTTAATTAACTTATCTTTCTTCCTCCCACATAACTGTACCTTCAGCTCTTCAAACTAACACTCTATTCAATAAGCTAGAGAGAAAACCTAATCACAACATGTAATGAGCAACAAACCTCCACTATGACCAAAACATATCATGCAACTTACACTACATTACACCCAAAAACCTTAAACCACAATAAACCAAATAAAACTCCAAACAACTAAAAACACTATAGAACTAAAATAACACCAAACACCTCCCCCAGCAAAACTTATACTATAGTGTCGACTCAACAAACTACCTATCAAAAACAATGGAACCAAGCCACTACAAAACAAATAAAAATAAAAAGCACAAATAAAAAAAGAACTCAACACACCAGCCTCACTAAGAATGAATACCTCTGAAAAAAATTGTACAGTCGGTGGTAAAGAAGCTGCTGTACAAAGACAAGAAGCTACCAAACAACGCATAAATAAACCTCTTCTCAAACAATACTTTAAAATATTCCAATTCCGAGAACCAGAAACCTCATACGCCAACCATAAAAAAATAAAAGTCACACCAGCAGATAAACCATGCCCCAAAGAAAAAACAAACGCTAAACTAGAACCCTCAAAACCAACAACACACAAACACACTGCAGCTATAATTATATGAGACAAACTCAAAAACGCCAATCAACGCTTACCGTCCAACTCACGAGTAGCTCTAAAAAAGAATAAAACCGCTAAAAGTAAAGCAATCACCATATACAAATTAGACAAAATCAAACCAGACAAAAGATGCGAACAAAAACGACAAATACCTAGAATACCTAACTTCATAATATAACCCCTCAAACAAACAGACACAATACTTCTAGCTTCCGCATGCACTATAGGCAACCACACATGAAATGGTGGTAACGGCACCTTGGTAATAAACATCACGGCCAAAACAGCAAAAACACCAGACCTGACACAACCTTCATACCTATCAAACCAAAAACGTAAATTAAACCTCCCCCAATTAAAAGATAAGTAAAATATACACAACAACATGGGCAAACTAGTTAATACAACATAACCTAATAAATACCAAGAAGCTATATACCGCTCAGAATAAGGAGACTCCAATATTAACAACAGCAGTAAAGAAAGTATAGACATCTCATAAAACACCCAAAACACTAAAGAATGAACACAACAATACCTGATCAGCGAACATACAACCCTCAAAGTAATCAGAATCTTAGAAGACAAAGATACAATACTAAACAAAAACAACAGAGACATCCAAAGGAACACAGACAATAATACTAAATATAATCTCACACTATCAAAACAAAAATAACTCGACGTCACTAACCCACCAACCAAAGAATAATCTCATAAGCCGCCCACAACAGCTCAAATTAACAACACAAAAAGACTAAAAACATAAACTACACCCCTAGTATATCAATCAAACTTCCTAAATCTCACAACCGCACTAATGCAACTAGACCTAAAGTAACTTCAATAGCGAAAATCACCATCAAAGCTATAAACAAGATACGAACTTCAGCTCTTTGTCTAACTAACGACGAAAACAATAGCAAAACTTTTAAATTCTCAACAACTATCAAACAATTCATCAAACGAGCTAAAGACAGCACAAAGCTAACTAAAATTATAAACACTCCCAACAGCAATAAAGCTAAATTCATAAGGCCTAACACCAACAATCCATCATATACACCACATATATTATCTACCCAAATACATAGACCTTACTTAAACCATAAACACTTTCAACCTTCCGCACCCCCAACCACTCAAAAACACTTAAACAACGTTAACAACAAAACTATCATCACACTAGCCACCTTCCTCACCACCACATAAGGATACTCAGGATGACAAGCCCCTAAATAACTCAACAACAAAAAAATAGAAAAAATGCTCCAAAAAATATACTGACGAACCACCCTATAACTACAAGACTTATTAAAAGAAGGCAACCACAAAACAAATAAGAATAGTATAACTAAAACTAACCCACCAATCTTTGACTCTATTGAACGTAACATAGCATAAAAAGCTAAAAAATATCACTCAGGCTTTATAGATACCGGAGTCACCAGAGGATCTGCTTGTATATAACTCTCCACATCTAAAACAAAATCCGGAAAATAAATCAAGAAAAAACAACAACACCACAACAAGCACATCAACACAAAACCATCCTTATTAGTAAAAAGACTATGAAATAAGACAACATCTCTATAACCCCCCCTAACAAACAAAGGATTATTAGACCCGCTCAAATGCAAATAAAACAAATGAACAACACTCAAACCAAGTATAATAAAAGCCAAACACACGTGAGCCGGAAACACACGAACTAACGTAACATTTGTCACAGAAAAACCTCCAACTACAAACTTATATAATACCCCACCAACCAAAGGCACACTATTCAAAATTGACGTTAATACTGTTGCAGCTCAATAAGACATTTGATGCCACGGCAAAATATAGCCTAAAAAAGCCTCAACCATCATCGCTAAATACAAAATAAAACCAACATTCCATACACCCACCTTCCTATAACTAGTATAATACAAAGCACGACCCATATGCACTATAAACAACACAAAAATAAATGTAACACCTCAAATATGCATATATCGAACTAACCACATAAAAATACTTTCATCTTTTAACGCCAAAACACAACCAAACCTCATACTAGAATCCGCTACATACAACAACGAAAGTATAACACCAGATGCAATCTGCAACACTAAAAAAGCACTAATCATAAAACCACCACACCAAAAATACCTCAAAGATAAATTAGTAGGCAAATCCACAACATTAGAACGTACCAGAGACACCATAATTCTTTTACTCACATAGGAAACCTCTAATACCACAAACTAACGATCTAATACCTTAACCTATAAAAGACCTATGACAAATAAACAACAAGGTACACCAACAACCAAATATAATCCACAAAATGCCAATACCAAATAATTACATCTTTATAAAACACTTTCAAATTAACATCCCCTATAAAAAAAATCACAGATAAACCTACCAAACCTATCACTACATGCAAGAAGTGCAATCCCACAGTACTAAAGCACGCAGCATAATACACTGAATAAATTCAATCACACTCACAATCATACATCTCATAAATCTGTAAAATAACAAAACTAAAACCCAAAAGCAAAGTTGCCAACAAAAACAAAGAACCATACTTCGTACCCACCCTGTGATGATAAGCAGTCACAGTCAACGAAGAACCAATCAATAAGAAACAGCCTAAAAACGGCAACTCTAAGAACCTCGAAATAGACTCAGAAAAACAAGTCTCTTTTCATAAAACCGCCAAAAACAAAGAACCAAAAATTAGAACCTCCGTCATAATAAACAACCAAAAAGCATACACATAATGCGTCACATTAACCAAAGACTCCTTTAATAAAAAAGAAAACGACATGAACAAAGCAAAAATCAAAAGCAAAACCCCCAACAACTTCCATAAGAAAAAACTAACAATAGCTAAACAAATTATCCAAGCTTTATATAAAGGTAATCACCTCAT